TGTATCAATTCCATAAATTGGATATAGAAATAAATAAATCAGCAAAATTCTTTCTAATATTTTAGATAGAAGAAACATTTCTTCTATCTAAAATATTAGAAAGAATGTACTCTTCTATCCAAATCCAATTTGCATCGATAAAATAAAAAATAAATCCAAATTCCAGCAGTAGATGAATAATTGCAAATTTTTGTGTGTACGAGATTAGAATAACTTCAAAATAACTGACATAATTTTTTATTTTTCCTGATCAGAAAAATATATGAAAAAGAAAGGAGGTAGAAACATTTTGCGATTTATGGTTAAAGAAGAAAAAGAAGAAAACAGGGGTTCTGTTGAATTTCAAGTATTCAGTTTCACCAATAAGATACGGAGACTTGCTTCACATTTGGAATTACACAAAAAAGATTTTTCATCGGAAAGAGGTCTACGAATACTTTTGGGAAAACGTCGACGTTTGCTGGCTTATTTGGCAAAGAAAAATAGAGTACGTTATAAGAAATTAATAAGTCAGTTGAATATTCGGGAGCAGTAATTTCATCGTTCTAAATTTTTTTCTTATTTTCTTAGTAGTCTTATAGTAGTCTTAGATTTTGCATTTTGATGAGCCTCGTTTTGAGGAATTCATGGAATAATCCATTTTTATGGAATAATGAATTAAGGAAGAAAGGATATGAGTCTACCGCTTACAAGAAAAGATCTCATGATAGTCAATATGGGCCCTCAACACCCATCAATGCATGGTGTTCTTCGACTGATCGTTACTCTCGATGGTGAAGATGTTATTGATTGTGAACCCATATTAGGCTATTTACACAGAGGGATGGAAAAGGATAGGAAGGGGGAGGGGATAGGATAGTTATTTAGACAAGGAACTTGTAAATTCCTTAAGTTAAAAAAGAAAAAAGAATAAAAACACGGATACATAACATAAAAAAAAGAATAAATAAGACGAGATTCGCCCTCCTCCTACATATTTAATTTCTTCTCCTATACAAAAACTAACAAGACCCACCCCATTAGTAATTCCATCAATGATACCCTTATCGAAAAACTCCATTAGTTCGGTTAATCCTCTTATACCGAGGGTAAAGACTCTAGTATAGAAAATATCTATATAACCACGATTATATGACCAACTGTATATCTTTTTTTTAACTTGATCGAAAAAGTACTTTTTCGGACTTTCCTTGTAAAAGGAATTTATTAAATCCAAATTCTGAAAAAAAGAATAAGCGGATCCATATAAGATATATGCTATGAATAAACCGACGATAGCGAGACTTACAGAAGAAATAGCATTAGTAATAAATTCATATGAATTTATAGAAGAATTAAAACTTTCCCGAGTCAAGTTTATTGAGGGAGTTAACCACTTTGATAATAGGGTTAACTCTGCTATTCCATTATCCATTGCTCCATTATCAAAAGAGATTCCTATAAATCCAATGAATAAAGTAAAAAAGAGTAATATAAGAAGAGGAAATAACATAGTATTTTCCGTTTCATGCGGATAGGCAAAAGCGTTTTTAGCCCCAAAGGATGTACTAAAGCATCCTATTCTATTTCTTGTATTACCTTGAATTTGGGGTCTATTTTGTGAAAAAAAAGAAATTCCATTCTTTGTTGTTGATAAAAAAAAATCCCTATTAACTCCTTTGGATATCTTTTTTCCCCATAAGGATATTGAATACAAGGAACCCTCTCTAGTGGTACTGTAATTTTGAAAATGAACGCGCAAATACCCATCAAATGTAAGTAAATATATCCGAAACATATAAAAGGCAGTTAATCCTGCAGTAAAGGAGGCTATTATTCCAAAAAAGGGCGAATACAACCAACTATTACTAAGAATCTCATCTTTGGACCAAAAGCAAGCAAGAGGTGGAATACCACAAAGAGAAAGTGTACCCCATAAAAAAGTAGTTCTTGTAATTGGAATGTATTTTCTTAAACCGCCCATAAGAACCATATTCTGACTTTTATCTGGTGAATATCCAACAAGAGGTTCCATTGAATGAATAACGGATCCGGATCCCAAGAACAATAAAGCTTTTGAATAAGCGTGAGTGATCAAATGAAATAAAGCAGCTTGATAAGAACCTATACCTAGAGCTAACATCATATAACCCAATTGAGACATTGTAGAATAGGCCAAGCTTCTTTTAATATCTCTCTGAGCAAGAGCTAAAGTAGCTCCTAAGAAGAGTGTTATTGTACCTACTAAAGAAATTAAAGTCATTATCAAAGGTAGAGATATGAAAAGAGGAAAAAGCCGAGCTAGAAGAAAAATCCCCGCAGCAACCATAGTTGCTGCGTGTATAAGAGCAGAAATGGGGGTGGGTCCTTCCATAGCATCGGGTAACCATACGTGAAGAGGGAATTGTGCGGATTTCGCAACTGCACCAAGGAATAATAAAAAAGCACACAAAGTAGTAAGTAAAGAGTTAATTCCATTATTAGGAATCCAGTTATTAGCGATTTTGAACAAATCCCTAAACTCTAAACTACCTGTTATCCAAAAAAAACCTAAAATTCCTAATAATAAACCAAAATCCCCTACACGATTAGTTACAAAAGCTTTTTGACAAGCACTTGCAGCGATTGGTCGTGTAAACCAAAAGCCTATCAATAAATAGGAACACATTCCCACGAGTTCCCAAAAAAAATAAATTTGTATCAAATTGGAGCTAGTAACCAACCCCAACATGGAAGTAGTGAAAAAACTTATATAAACAAAAAATCTCAAATATCCTTCATCGTGAGACATATAACCGTCACTATAAATAAGAACCAAGATTCCCACAGTAGTAATTAGTATTAACATAATAGAAGTAAGTGGGTCAATCAAGTATCCAAATTCTAAGGAAAAATCATTATTGACTGTCCAAGACCATAGGTATTGATAGATAGAACTTCCATTTATTTGTTGAATAGACAATTGAATTGAGAATACCATAGCTATACTTAAGAATAAAACACTAGGAAAAGCCCATATGCGACGAAGATTTTTTGTTGCTGTCGGAATAAAAAAAAGGCCAAACCCCATTGACATAATAACTGGAAGTGGGAGAAGAGGGATTACCCATGCATATTGATATATATGTTCCATAAGAAAAGAAATTGAAATTTTTACTTTAATTTTTCTATAAAATAAAATTGTTTCCGATTCACCAAACCAATTCTTATCTCTTGCTGAAGGAATAAATAAAAAGAATAGGCAAAAATGAAGAATGGGTTTAATTGGTTAAATTAAAAAAGTTAATCAAATAACTTCGTTACCTAGTTATTACCTAAATTTAGTATATTTATTAAAATACAAAAAAAGGTTGCATTTTTTTACTTTCTATTAATTTTGATATTTCTTTAAAACAAAGATGAAGCAGCTCTCTTGTTTCGTAACTTATTAATGGAATTCCAATAAAAAGAAAACCCATGTTTCTAAGAAATTAGAAAATAGTCATTACTTCATATAGAACTGAAATCCTAATGACTATAATTACCTAAGTTTTAGAATGCCTTGTTTAAGAGACTCCGTATTTATTGGAATACCATTTTAATTAACTATTTTAATTTTCCCTTCTTTTTATCCACCCTTTTTTTTATATATAGGGGATAGGCTTCCGTACCATATATCTATATATGGAGTATACTTGATATATAAATATCTATAAATAAATTTAGGAAACCTTTCTATATATTCTATATTATTAAAACAAAGCATAAAATATATACGGAAAAATTTTTTAAAATTCTTGTCTTATCCGGATTAGACAAAATTTAAGTAAAAAAAATAATGTCAGAATTTCAGTATCTTTCAATATCTAAGTAGAAATACCAAGAAAAAAAATAAAGAAGGATTTATTTGCGGCACTAGATGTCTTTCACATATAACTAAAAAAAAGTAATTTCCTTTTTGAATGGCAGTTCCAAAAAAACGTACTTCAATGTCAAAAAAGCGTATTCGTAAAAATATTTGGAAGAAAAAGACTTATTTTTCCATAGTACACGCTTATTCTTTAGCAAAATCAAAATCATTTTCCAGTGGCAATGAGCATCCAAAACCAAAAGGTTTTTCCGGGCAACAAACAAATAATAAGATTTTGGAATAATCTGAATTGACCTATCAAAAAAAATCCAAATTATTCATATTAAATAATTTGGATTAATTAATTAATTAATGTACTTTTATGTGTCGAATTACTCAACACAATATTCTTAGAACAAACCCCTCTGATGTCTGCTATATGGACTAAAAGTTTTGGTATACTGTGTGCTAAGTATTCTTTTCCTATGAATGATCAATGAACTTTTCATAATAGAATTCTCATAATAAAATATGAGAGTTCTATTATGAAAAGTGGAGTATTCTTGCAATAGGACTTACCACTTCCATCTATTTTATCCAAAATAAGTGGTTTAAGGTTAGTAAATATTATTAATAAGAGTATAAAGACTTTCATTCTATACTTTAAATTTTGAAAAAAATCAATTTTATTGAAATATTTTTTTTTTCAAAATTTAAAGGAGAAACTAATTAGAAAAAAAAGAAGTTCTATATTGCAACTTATAAAAGAGGAGTTCCAACTCTTTTAAGTAGTGTTTCCATTAGGCAACTCAAGAATTTTTTGTAAAAAGAATCGCAAAGATACTACTAAATAAACGAAGTTTATTTTAATGAAGACTCTAATGTTCCTAAATTTTATGGACTTTCCCAATCTCGACGATTCGCGAGATAATAGCTATTATTCTTTTAAGTTAACTATTATTTGAAGTTAGCCGCCATGGTGAAATTGGTAGACACGCTGCTCTTAGGAAGCAGTGCTTAAGCATCTCGGTTCGAATCCGAGTGGCGGCATTCTCGAAAAAGAATACAATAGATTATAAAATGGATTCAATTCGAAATTTACAATTTTGTAATGGGACCTTCCCCTTATGCTATTTGCAACTTTAGAACATATATTAACTCATATCTCCTTCTCAACTATTTCCATTGTGATTACGATTCATTTGATAACCTTATTAGTTCGTGGACTTGGGGAATTACGTGACTCGTCAGAAAAAGGAATGATAGTTACCTTTTTCTCTATAACAGGATTCCTAGTTTCTCGCTGGGCTTCTTCGGGACATTTTCCATTAAGTAATTTATATGAGTCGTTGATCTTCCTTTCATGGGCTCTGTATATTCTTCATACCATTCCTAAGATACAGAACTCTAAAAATGATTTAAGCACAATAACTGCATCAAGTACTATTTTAACGCAAGGCTTTGCCACATCGGGTCTTTTAACTGAAATGCATCAATCCACAATACTAGTACCTGCCCTCCAATCTCAGTGGTTAATGATGCATGTCAGTATGATGTTACTAAGCTATGCAACTCTTTTGTGCGGATCCTTATTATCTGCCGCTATTTTAATCATTAGATTTCGAAAAAATTTTCATTTGTTTTCTAATTTTTTTAGTGATTTCTATGCAAAAAGAAGTGCTTTAAAAAGCACCTCTGTTCCTTCATTCCAAAATTATTACAAATATCAATTAATGGAGCGTTTGGATTCTTGGAGTTATCGTGTCATTAGTCTAGGATTTACCCTTTTAACCATAGGTATTCTTTGTGGAGCAGTATGGGCTAATGAAGCGTGGGGATCTTATTGGAATTGGGATCCTAAAGAAACTTGGGCATTTATTACTTGGACCATATTTGCAATTTATTTACATAGTAGAACAAATCCAAATTGGAAGGGTACAAATTCTGCACTTGTAGCTTCGATAGGATTTATTATAATTTGGATCTGCTATTTTGGTATTAATCTATTAGGAATAGGTTTACATAGTTATGGTTCGTTTATATTAACACCTAAATGATTACATAAAAAAAACCTTAATGAAATGAACTTTTTTATTTTATTTGAGAACCCCTTGAACGCCTTCTCAAAGGGTTCTCAAATAAAATAAAATAGATCTAATTAGACTTCGGCATTAATAGAACAATAGAACGGACTAGTAAAAAACCTATTTAGGATAATAATTGGATAAGAGAGCCTCTACCCTGTCAACGGATAGGGAAAGAACAAAATCTGGATAAATACCAATTCCTATGACTGGTAAAAAGATACAGATTAAAATAAAGAGTTCTCGTGGTCCAGAATCCACAAAATTTGCGTTTGGAACATTAAATAGCTTGTATCCATAGAACATCTGGCGTAACATGGATAATAAATAAATAGGAGTTAATATCATTCCTATTGCCATTACAAAAGTAATTATCATTTTTGGCATTAACAGAAATTTTGGACTAGTAATTAGGCCAAAAAAGACTACTAATTCTGCGACAAAACCACTCATTCCTGGTAAGGCAAGAGAAGCCATTGAAAAGCTACTAAACATAGTAAAAATTTTTGGCATTGGAATAGCTATTCCTCCCAGTTCTTCGAGATAAACAAAACGCATTCTATCAGAAGCCGTTCCTGCCAAGAAAAAAAGTGTAGCACCAATAAATCCATGGGATAATATTTGTAAAATAGCTCCATTGAGCCCAATGTTGGTTATAGAACCAATTCCTATAATTATGAAACCCATGTGAGATACAGAGGAATAGGCTATTCTTTTTTTGAAATTTCGTTGACCAAGAGAAGTTGAAGCTGCATAGATTATTTGGATCGCTCCTATTATTACTAACCAGGGCGAAAATAGGTAATGAGCATGAGGTAACAATTCCATGTTGATCCGAATCAATCCATATGCTCCCATCTTTAATAGGATTCCCGCTAAAAGCATACATGTACTATAATGCGCTTCCCCATGGGTATCCGGTAACCACGTATGTAGGGGTATAATCGGCAATTTGACAGCATAAGCAATAAGGAAGCCAAAATATAAAAGTATTTCCAAGGTTGCAGGGTATGATTGATTAATTAATCTTTCCAAATCTAATCCAGGTTCGTTGGAACCATATAAGCCCATACCCAGAACTCCGATTAAGAAAAATATGGAACCGCCTGCAGTATACAAAATAAACTTTGTAGCTGAATATAGACGCCTCTTTCCCCCCCACATGGATAAAAGTAAGTAAACAGGAATTAATTCTAACTCCCACATGATAAAAAAAAGTAAAAGGTCTCGCGAAGAAAATAATCCTATTTGACCACTATACATTGCGAGCATCAGGAAATAGAATAATCGCGAATTCCGGGTAACTGGCCAAGCTGCTAAAGTAGCTAAAGTAGTGATAAATCCTGTCAATAAAATAGATCCTAATGAAAGTCCATCGATTCCCAATCTCCAGTGGAAATCGAAGATATCTACCCATTTATAATCCTCCCTTAATTGGATTAAGGGATCCTCCAGTTGGAAATGATAACAGAATGCATAAGTCATTACAAGGAATTCTAATAAACAAATACATATAGTATACCACCTAACTATTTTGTTTCCCCTATGAGGTAAAAAGAAAATTAATGAACCCGCAAATATCGGCAAAACAACAAGTATTGTTAACCAAGGAAAATAACTCATGATAAAGTGATAAAGACAAGATACGTTTTGACCAGAAAAGCCCGTGCTCGATTATTTCGAGCACAGGCTTCTTCGGTAAAGAGGAATCAGACGATTCGAATGAGGTTTTTTGTAACGTATCAATAAGATAAAGCCATGCTACGGGTTGTTTCAGGCCCTAAATAAACGCGGACACTTAAAAAATCTGTCGGGCAAGCGGATTCGCATCTCTTACAACCCACACAATCTTCGGTTCTCGGCGCGGAAGCAATTTGCTTGGCTTTACATCCATCCCAGGGTATCATTTCTAATACATCTGTTGGACAAGCTCGTACACATTGAGTGCATCCTATACATGTATCGTAAATTTTTACGGAATGTGACATTGGATCTATAAATTTTTCTTTTCAACATAAAATTTTTCGATCTGGTAAAAATTAAATTAGTACTATAATGAGTCATATGTATTGTAGATACCAGACGAAGCAATGGTTTATCCAAACTTCAAAAATAATAATCTATTTTTTAATCCGTTTGTGAGAAAGCGTGAAAAGAGCCAAGAGACTTGAATTTTGGACGTCAACAATCATAATTATACTAATTGTACATATGAATTCGAATTAGCCAATAAATTGGCTATCGTCTTTTCAATATAAATTATTGCAATATTTAAATTGCAATATCAATGAATTACAAAAATTCCTTTAAGTGAAAAAAGAATACTATGCAATAACCTACTTAAAGAAAATGCATATTCGCAAATAATACTAAGAAACATAGTATGGATTTCTATTCATCTTAATTATGTGCGCCTTTGTTTATAGGATTGTATGTCTAATTATTCAATAAATTAGATTGATTGATACGAGTGGATTTCCTATTACGATAGATGGAAGAAAGAATGGATAGTCCAATAGCGGCTTCAGCAGCCGCAAGGGCTATCACAAAAATTGCGAAAATATCTCCTTTTAATTGGCGACTATCAAATAGATCAGAAAATGTTACGAGATTTAGATTAATTGAATTCAGTATAAGTTCAAGACATATTAGAGCTCTCACCATGTTTCGGCTTGTGATCAATCCATAGATACCAATCGAAAATAAATAGACACTCAAAAAAAGTACAAGCTCAAACATCATTAATTAACTCCTTATCAATCTCGATTCATTTCAATATGAGGACAAGAATTGAACCGATTCAATTAATTACAATAGAACAATTACACAACAAAAGAGAAACGAAAGAAGGTATTTGTTGGCGGTAGATGGTTTTTACTAAATCTAAATTGTGATTCTTTAGTTATTTATTTTAGATTTGCAATTCTTATAATTTTTACTCTTTTTAAGTTTTCTTATTGCCGAGCCATAGTAATTGCACCTATTAAAGAAACTAGAAGAATTATGGAAATGAGTTCAAACGGAAGATAAAAATCGGTTGCTAAATGAATCCCAATTTGTTGAACATTATTTATGAGACCCTGTTCTACTATTTGGTTTGATCTTGTAGTCCAAAGAATTCCATACCATGATGTATCTGGGATAGTAGTCATTAGTGAAAAAACAATAGTTATACAAACGAGTGAAGTGAACCCATCTCCAATAGTCCAATAATTCTTATCTTTAGACCATTCTGAGCCATTTATGAACATTACAGCGAATATGATCAAGACATTTATGGCTCCCACATAAATAAGAAGTTGTGCCACAGCTACAAAGTAGGAATTTAATAAAAAATAGAATAAGGATATACAAACAAGAACTAATCCCAGCGAAAAAGCAGAATAAATGGGGTTGGTAAGTAATACTACTCCTAGACCCCCTAGTATAAGAACAAATCCCCCAAATAGCATAAGAATCTCATGTATTGGTCCAGGTAAATCCATTATGGATAAAAAGAAATTAAAATAGTATAAAATTTTTCATGAACTGACTAAAACTAAAGGACTCCAGTAAGGAAAAACGGATTAGGATATTTTTTTGTATATAAGCTGTATAGTTAGAAATTATATCACGAAAATCTAGTCTGATTTAAAATAATAAAAAATTTCCAATAAGCAGTACTTATTTGTTTTTCTTTATAGTTAGCAAAGGATTATTATATTTTTATAACAAAAAGAAAAAATACGAGTTTAGTAATCAGTAATCGTTCTTGAATTCGAAGATTTATCTTCGTCTATTTTACTTTCAGTCGAATTCCTAATTGTTTGAATTGTGTAATCTTCCATTATGGAGATTGGTAACCGACTTAAAGCAATTTGATTGTAATTCAATTCATGACGATCATAAGTAGAAAGTTCATATTCTTCAGTCATTGATAAACAGCTTGTCGGACAGTACTCAACACAATTGCCACAAAATATACAAACTCCGAAATCAATACTATAATTAAGCAATTGTTTCCTTTTAATATCCTTTTCAAATCTCCAATCTACAACGGGTAGATCTATCGGACATACCCGAACACATACTTCACAAGCAATACATTTATCAAATTCAAAGTGAATTCGACCCCGGAAACGCTCCGGTGTAATTGATTTTTCGTAAGGGTAATGAATCGTTATGGGTAAACGATTTGTGTGGGATAAGGTAGTTATGAAACTTTGACCAATGTACCTTGTAGCACGTATTGTTTGTTGACCATAACTCATGAACCCAGTTACCATAGGGAACATATTCATTCTAAATATCTATGAAAAAGATATGTTTCTTTCTCTTGTTTGAGAGAGCCTTTGTCTTGAAAATATTCTTACTGTTATTGTATTATCTTATTTATAGTGAAACAAGTTGAGAAGAGGTTGTTAATAAGAGATTGCCCAGGGAAATAGGTAAAAGAAATTTCCATCCAAGATTTAATAACTGATCTATTCTCATCCTGGGTAAAGTCCATCTTATTGTGATAGAAATGAAGAGAAATAAATAAGCTTTAGTTAATGTAATAAAGATACCCATTGTAATTTCCAAAATTCCAACTGCGTTATTCATTTGGAAAAAATCAAAAAAGGATATATAGGGAATAGATAAATTCCACCCGCCTAAGTAGAGAACTGTTACAAATAAAGAAGAAACTAATAAATTTAGGTAAGAAACAAGATAAAATAAAGCATATTTTATACCCGAATATTCGGTTTGATAACCTGCTACTAATTCTTCCTCTGCTTCTGGTAAATCAAAGGGTAATCTTTCACATTCTGCCAAAGAAGAAATTAGAAAAATCATAAAACCTATAGGCTGGCGCCAAATATTCCATCCAAAAAAACCATATTTAGACTGTGCTTCAACTATATCAACTGTACTTGAACTGTTAGATAATCATAGTCGACGATAACATCACAGTTCCCACCGCTATTCCAAAACCGTACATGAAACCTTAGCTTCATACGGCTTCTCTATGATCAGAAAAAAGAGAGGACTGTTTCATTTCGTTATTAGCAATTAGGTAAAATAAGATATTGGAAAGTCCTAAATTAGACCAAAGGAATTCCGTCTGCTCTGCTAGAATAAGAAAAAGCGCTTCTGAATTGATCTCATCCTTTATAATAAAATTTTTTTCTTTGTTCAGTAATAACTTAATCTTGGAATAAAACACTTGTTATAGGAATTAAATTAATAAATGAAAAGATTTGGGTATTAGTTCATGAGGAATTCTGTATGAATCTGGATATAGGAAGGAAATCATTCAAATTTTTTTGTCTTGCACTCCATATCTTTTGTCCTACTCTTCTTTCCCTGGGTAGGGCGTATTTTAAAAGAAAAAAGGGATAAAGGGTTAATTCGTTCTTTATAGCCATTTCCTTAACAAGTGAATAGGAATATACTCTGGATCGGAATCTTAAGAAAGTACTACTTGCAAATTCCCACTAATTTCAAGTCCTTATTATGATTCCTTTTATGGGGAAAAATCTCTAATGTCTTAGATTCCCCATTACTAATCCTTTATGTATTTTAGTGTTCCTGACCCTTCACTAACTTTTGATGGATTCTTCTTATGATTATAAGTTATAGTAATAACTAGAAATATTCTAGTAATAGATACTAGAATTCCAGAGCGCGAATCCTTTATTCTTGCCCGCTTCAAGATATGATGATTAATTAAAAAAAAAAAAAAGCAACCTTGGGATAAAGAGTTTACACTGCTTATGTTTACTTCAACTTTTTCTTGTACGTAGGAAATGAGATTTTTTCTTTTTACTACAAATTTATTAAGATGTTTTGTTTCACTCATATAGCTATCTAGTTTAACTTATCAACCCGAATACAAAATAAGAAAAGGAAGATAAATAGTTAATGGATTTTAGAGGAAAAAGGTCCTATTTTAACGAATCACACGTAGAGATATTGCTAGCACACAAAAAGTTAATGGTATTTCATAACTAATGGATTGAGCAGCAGCTCGTAGACCGCCTGAAAAAGAATATTTATTATTTGAGCTATATCCTGCCATAAGAAGACCAATAGGAGCAATACTTGAAATGGCAATCCATAAAAAAACACCAATACTAAGATCGGCTAAAACAAAATGATATCCCAAAGGGATAATTAAAAAACTTAATAAAATTGATATGACTGCTATAGAGGGTCCAATGCTAAATAAAGGAATATCTCCTCGGGATGGTAGGATATCTTCTTTAAAAAGTAGCTTAGTCCCATCTGCTATAGCTTGAAGCAGTCCCAGGGGGCCCGCATATTCAGGACCAATACGTTGTTGTATCGATGCGGATATTTCTCTTTCTAACCACACAATTACGAGTACCTCTATTGTGATTCCCAAAAGGAGGCTCAAAATGGGTAGAATCGATATGAGTCCATAGACTTCTTTTAATAATTCCGATTTCGAAAAAGAATTGATAGTTTCTATTTCTACCCTATCTATTATCATTTCAACGGTCAACTTCCCCCATAATGATATCTATACTACCTAATATCGTCATGATATCAGCCAATTTCATTTTTTTAACTAGCTGAGGGAGAATTTGTAAATTAATAAAACCAGGGGGACGAATTTTCCATCTCCAGGGGAAAAGGCTGTCATCTCCTATTAGATAAATTCCTAATTCCCCTTTTGGGGCTTCCACTCTTACATAAAGCTCTTGCTTTGACAATTCAAAATTGGGGGAAGGTTTTTTACCAAGAAATTTATATTCAAAATCATTCCATTCGGAATTCTTTTCTTTCTTAAAGCGTCGAACTTCTAAATTCTCATAAGGTCCTCCAGGAATTTTTTCTATAGCTTGTTGAATTATTTTGATGGATTCCCTCATTTCACTGATTCGTACTAAATAGCGAGCTAAGGAATCCCCTTCTTTTTGCCATTGGACTTTCCAATCAAATTGGTTGTAAGACTCATAAAGATCTACTTTACGAAGATCCCATTGTATTCCAGAAGCTCGTAACATCGGTCCCGATAAGCCCCAATTTACTGCTTCTTCTCCACTAATAAAACCTACTCCCTCAACTCGCTCCAAAAAAATGGGATTCTGTGTAATAAGTTGTTGATATTCAACAATTCCTCGTAAAAAATAATCACAGAAATCTAAACATTTCTCGATCCATCCATAAGGTAGATCCGCGGCTACTCCTCCGATGCGAAAGTAATTATGCATCATTCGCATGCCGGTAGCAGCTTCAAATAGATCGTATATTAATTCTCTCTCTCTAAAAATATAGAAAAAAGGAGTCTGTGCACCGAGATCCGCCATAAAAGGCCCAAGCCATAACAAGTGAGAAGCTATACGGCTCAACTCTAACATAACTACCCTAATATAGCTAGCTCTTTGGGGTATTTGAATATTCTCTAATAATTCTGGTGCATTTACTGTTATTGCTTCCGTAAACATAGTAGCTAAATAATCCCACCGTGTTACATAAGGTAAGTATTGTATAATAGTTCGGTTTTCCGCGATTTTTTCCATCCCTCTGTGTAAATAGCCTAATATGGGTTCACAATCAATAACATCTTCACCATCGAGAGTAACGATCAGTCGAAGAACACCATGCATTGATGGGTGTTGAGGGCCCATATTGACTATCATGAGATCTTTTCTTGTAAGCGGTAGACTCATATCCTTTCTTCCTTAATTCATTATTCCATAAAAATGGATTATTCCATGAATTCCTCAAAACGAGGCTCATCAAAATGCAAAATCTAAGACTACTATAAGACTACTAAGAAAATAAGAAAAAAATTTAGAACGATGAAATTACTGCTCCCGAATATTCAACTGACTTATTAATTTCTTATAACGTACTCTATTTTTCTTTGCCAAATAAGCCAGCAAACGTCGACGTTTTCCCAAAAGTATTCGTAGACCTCTTTCCGATGAAAAATCTTTTTTGTGTAATTCCAAATGTGAAGCAAGTCTCCGTATCTTATTGGTGAAACTGAATACTTGAAATTCAACAGAACCCCTGTTTTCTTCTTTTTCTTCTTTAACCATAAATCGCAAAATGTTTCTACCTCCTTTCTTTTTCATATATTTTTCTGATCAGGAAAAATAAAAAATTATGTCAGTTATTTTGAAGTTATTCTAATCTCGTACACACAAAAATTTGCAATTATTCATCTACTGCTGGAATTTGGATTTATTTTTTATTTTATCGATGCAAATTGGATTTGGATAGAAGAGTACATTCTTTCTAATATTTTAGATAGAAGAAATGTTTCTTCTATCTAAAATATTAGAAAGAATTTTGCTGATTTATTTATTTCTATATCCAATTTATGGAATTGATACACCATTTAATTGATATCATTTAGCAAAATGAAACACAGCATATGCATCCATCTTTCGGCTCGAGAATTTCACGGGATAGAGATATGGTATAAGAAATAGGCTATTAAGTAACTCTAAATGAATTGTGGATACATCTGTATCCTTAACATACTGAAACGATTGCCATTATTCGTATCAAACCAATAGCGATTCATACAAGCTAAATCTTCTAATCAATGGTGGGCCAATAATGAATTTTTTTGCATATGTATTAAGACGCTCGGCCTGATTTCGAAATTATCCAGAGTTTTTTCTGTTGTTTTCATTGCAAAATGCGAGGTCTCCTTCCGTAACTTTCCAATTACGAGTACGAGAATTGAAAGACATGAAAATTCTCAATTCTCTACGGCGTCTAGGAGATAGATAGAATGAATATTTTCAGGAACAAGAAAATAAGAAGAATCTTTCTCTCTATTCACTATCATTCCGCGTCTTCGACTTCTATTAGTTTCTTTTATTCTTTAATGCAATAGCTATAGTTTGATATAAGAATCCATTTCTCAAAGTAATGGAAACCATTCTCTTATAGGAAATGGTTCGAAAATCCCTATTCCACCTTTTAGGTATCGTGAAAAGTGATACCTGTGAAGATCGTGCATTTCAGTCAAATTCGGATCCGTTTTTTGAGTCCATGATATAACCAAATTGGGTGGATCCTCCACCCCTTTAGCTAAGAAAGAATAGATACAGAGGTGGATAATAGATCGATATGAAGATCATGAGCTGCCCCATAATG